GGGTAGAAGTTTTGTATAAATGTATCGCCGTGTTATTAAGTATTTTGCTTTAAGTTCTTTTCTCTATAAGAGGTGGAATAGAATAACCCGGTTGAAGTGTAATGATCATACGTTTGTAATGCATTGTATGTCCCATAATAGGTCCCATTCTTCTACCCTTTCCCGGGAGTCGATGACTATTCATAGCTATTACCTTGACACCAAAGAAGAGTTCGACCCAATGCTTTATTTCTGTCCTAGTTGATCCTGATTCGACATTAGAAGTATATTGATTGTTCCCCAATAACCGAATACTTTTTTCTGTAAATACTGCATATTTGATTCCATCCATAAATCCATTTTCTTCCCTATGAGTTCCAGTATCGATAAGAATTATAGTTCTTACTGTTCATATGTTATGGTATGAATATACCATATCAATTCGTTATGTATGGATGATGAGATTCCATTGATACAGAGCCAATTCCAATAGACTTATTGAACATTGGCGTGCATCCAGCAGGAATTGAACCTACGAATTTGCCAATTATGAGTTGGGCGCTTTAACCATTCAGCCATCATCGTATATAACTTAACAGGAATCATCGTATATAACTTAACAGGAATCATCGTATATAACTTAACAGGAATCATCGTATCGTATATAAATATAATATATATATATAACCATAACCAAATTCCAATTTAAATTAAATCTTTAGGAGGAGGCAATGAAACGACATCAATTCAAATCCTGGATCTTCGAATTGAGAGAGATATTGAGAGAGATCAAGAATTCTCACTATTTCTTAGATTCATGGATCAAATTCAATTCAGTGGGATCTTTCACTCACATTTTTTTTCACCAAGAACGTTTTATGAAACTCTTTGACCCCCGAATTTGGAGTATCCTACTTTCACGTGATTCACAGGGTTCAAGAAGCAATCGATATTTCACGATCAAGGGTGTAGTACTGCTTGTAGTAGCGGTCCTTATATCTCGTATTAACAATCGAAAGATGGTCGAAAGAAAAAATATCTATTTGATGGGGCTTCTTCCTATACCTATGAATTCCATTGGACCCAGAAATGAGACATTGGAAGAATCTTTTTGGTCTTCCAATATCAATAGGTTGATTGTTTCGCTCCTGTATCTTCCAAAAGGGAAAAAGATTTCTGAGAGTTGTTTCATGGATCCGCAAGAGAGTACTTGGGTTCTCCCAATAAATAAAAAGTGTATCATGCCTGAATCTAACCGGGGTTCGCGGTGGTGGAGGAACCGGATCGGAAAAAAGAGGGATTCTAGTTGTAAGGTATCTAATGAAACCGTAGCTGGAATTGAGATCTCATTCAAAGAGAAAGATAGCAAATATCTGGAGTTTCTTTTTTTATCCTATACGGATGATCCGATCCGCAAGGACCATGATTGGGAATTATTTGATCGTCTTTCTCCGAGGAAGAAGCGAAACATAATCAACTTGAATTTGGGACAGCTATTTGAAGTCTTAGGGAAAGACTTGATTTGTTATCTCATGTCTGCTTTTCGTGAAAAAAGACCAATTGAAGGGGGGGGTTTCTTCAAACAACAAGGAGCTGAGGCAACTATTCAATCAAATGATATTGAGCATGTTTCCCATCTCTTCTCGAGAAACAAGTGCAAGTGGAGTATTTCTTTGCAAAATTGTGCTCAATTTCATATGTGGCAATTCCACCAAGATCTCTTCGTTAGTTGGGGGAAGAATCAGCACGAATCGGATTTTTTTAGGAACGTATCGAGAGATAATTTGATTTGGTTAGACAATGTGCGGTTGGTAAACAAGGATCGGTTTTTTAGCAAGGTACGGAATGTATTGTCAAATATTCAATATGATTCCACAAGATCAAGATCCATTTTCGTTCAAGTAACGGATTCTAGCCAATTGAAAGGATCTTCTGATCAATCCAGAGATCATTTTGATTCCATTAGAAATGAGGATTCCGAATATCACACATTGATCGATCAAAGAGAGATTAAGCAACTAAAAGTCAAAGAAAGATCGATTCTTTGGGATCCTTCTTTTCTTCAAACGGAAGGAACAGAGATAGAATCAGATCGATTCCCGAAATGCCTTTTTGGATCTTCCTCAATGTCCCGGCTATTCACGGAACGTGAGAAGCAGATGAATAATCATCTGCTTCCGGAAGAAATCGAAGAATTTCTTGTGAATCCTACAAGATCAATTCGTTCTTTTTTCTCTGACAGATGGTCAGAACTTCATCTGGGTTCGAATCCTACTGAGAGGTCCACTAGAGATCAGAAATTTTTGAAGAAAAAACAAGATGTTTCTTTTGTTCCTTCCAGGCGATCGGAAAATAAAGAAATGGTTGATATATTCAAGATAATTACGTATTTACAAAATACCGTCTCAATTCATCCTATTTCATCAGATCCGGGATCTGATATGGTTCCGAAGGATGAACCGGATATGGACAGTTCCAATAAGATTTCATTCTGGAACAAAAATCCATTTTTTGATTTATT